AAGGAACTACTGAACTCAATCACTTGCTGCCGTTACTCTTCAGTTTTCTGTTGAGGTCTATTCCGTAGAGGCATTCAAATAGGATCCGTGATCGATTTCTAGGTTTCGTTGTAAACCTGATTGGTTCCTTCCAATTACGTAAATCCATGGTTCAAACCGCACTCAAAGGTAGGGCATTTCCCATTGAGATAGGAACTTCTGTACCCGAAACAATGGTATCTCCAATTCGAGCCCCTCTGGGATGTAAAATATAGCTCTTCTCACCATCCCCATAGTGTATGAGACAAATGTGTGCATTTCGATTAGGGTCGTATTCTATGGTTACGATTCTCCCAGATATGTCTTTTTCATTCCGTCGAAAATCGATTTTACGGTATAGACGCTTATGACCTCCCCCTCTATGCCTTGCGGTAATGATTCCTCTGGCATTCCGCCCTTTCCCACAATGACGCTGTCCAGAGATCAAATTCTTTCGTGGATTGGATTTCACTCGACTGTCTGCGGCCCCATTGCGTGTGCTCGGGGTAGAAGTTTTGTATAAATGTATGGCCGTTTTATTCAATAGTGAGATTGAAGCTCTTTTATTTCTATTTCTATTTCTATTTCTGCAAAAAAAATGTGGAATATAATAACCCGGTTGAAGTGTAATGATCATACGTCTGTAATGCCTTGTATGTCCTATTCTTCGACCCTTTCCCGGGAGCCGATGACTATTCATAGCTATTACCTTAACCCCAAAGAAGAGTTCGACCCAATGCTTGATTTCTGTCCTAGTTGATCCTGACTCAACATTAGAAGTATATTGATTGTTCCCCACCAATAACCGAAGACTTTTTTCTGTAAATACCGATTTGATTCCATCCATAAATCCCCTTTCTTTCCTATGAGTTCCATTATTGATAAGAATTCGAGTTCTTACTGTTCATATGTTATAGTATGAATATACCACACCAATTCGTTCTCTATTAAGTAAGATTCGAATCTACAGAATCGAACGAATTTCATAGAGAACTCTATCGAAATCGAACTCTATCGAAATAGAAGAATTCTGAAAACAAGAAAACCCATATATATATATATATATATATAGAGAGAGAGAGAACTATACGTTTTAGCATACAAAGTCAACTACGATGATGATACAGAGCCAGTTCCAATAGACTGAATTTATGAAACACGCCTATCTATCCCATTGGTGTGCATCCAGTAGGAATTGAACCTACGAATTCGCCAATTATGAGTTGGGCGCTTTAACCATTCAGCCATGGATGCTTGAATCATCATACATCGTGAATAAATCATTTCCAACCACAACCATGCCAAGAAAACCGAAGAGAGGGTATGAAGTCCAATTATGGATCTTCGAATTGAGAGAGATATTGAGAGAAATCAAGAATTTTCGCTATTTGTATTTGTTAGATTCATGGACCAAATTCGATTTAGTGGGATCTTTTACTTACCTGTTTTTCCACCAAGAACGTTTTCTGAAACTCTTTGACCCCCGAATTGGGAGTATCCTACTTTCGGGTTCAACAAGCAACCGATCTTTCACGAGCAAAGTTGTAGTACTGGTTAAGGGTGTAGTACTGATTCTAGTAGGGGTCCTTCTATCTCGTATGCACCATCAAACTATGGTCGAAAGAAAAAATCTCTATTTGAGGGGGCTTCTTCCTATACCTATGAATTCCATTGGACCCAGAAATGATACATTGTTTCGGTCTTCCCATCGGTTGGTTGTTTCGCTCCTGTATCTTCCAAAAGGGAAAAAGATCTCTGAGAGTTGTTTCATGGATCCGAACGGGAGTCCTTGGGTTCTTCCAATAACTCAAAAGTTTATCATGCCTGAATCTAACTGGGGTTCGCGGTGGTGGAGGAACCGGATCGTGAAAAAGAGTGATTCTAGTTGTAAGATATCGAAAGAAACCGTAGCTGGAATTGAGATCTCATTCAAAGAGAAAGATATCCAATATCTGGAGTTTCTTTTTGTATCCTATACGACGGATGATCCGATGGTCAGGGACCACGATTGGAAATGGTTTGATGGCCTTTCTCCGAGGAAGAAGGGAAACAGAATCAACTTGACTTCGGGACAGCTATTCGAAATCTTAGTGAAACACTGGATTTGTTATCTCATGCCTGCTTTTCGTGAAAAAAGACCAATGGAAGGGGAGGTTTTCTTCAAACAACAGGGATCGGATTTTTTGAGGCAGGTATCGAGAGAGAATTGGATTTGGTTAGACAATGTGTGGTTGGTAAACAAGGATCGGTTTTTTAGCAAGGTACGGAATGTATCGTCAAATATTCAATATGATTCCACAAGATCTAGTTTCGTTCAAGTAACGGATTCTAGCCAATTGAAAGGATCTTCTGATCAATCCAGAGATGCTTTCGATTCCATTAGGAATGAGGATTCGGAATCTCACACATTGATCAATCAAAGAGAGATTCAACAACTCAAAGAAAGATCGATTCTTTTGGATTGGGATCCTTCCTTTCTTCAAACGGAACGAACCGAGCTAGAATCAGACCGATTCCCGAAAAGCCTTTCGGAAGATTCCTCAATGTCCCGGCTATTCGCGGAACGTGAGAAGCAGATGATTCGTCATCTGCTTCCGGACGAAATGGAAGAATTTCTTGGGAATTCTACAAGATCAATTCGTTCTTTTTTCTCTGACAGATGGTCAGAACTTCATCTGGGTTCGAATCCTACTGAGAGGTCCGATCCTAAATTGTTGAAGAAACAACAGGATGTTTCTTTTGTCCCTTCCCGGCGATCGGAAAAGAAAGAAATAGTGGATCTATTCAAGATAATTCCGTATTTACAAAAGACCATCTCAATTCATCCTATTTCATCAGATCCGGGATGTGATATGGTTCCGAAGGATGAACCGGATCTGGATAGTTCCAATAAGATTTCATTCTTGACCCAAAATCCATTTTTGGATTTATTTCATCTATTCCATGACCGGAACAGAGTGGGGTCCACATTACACCACGATTTTTCATCTGAAGAGAGATTTTCAAAAATGGCATATCTACTCATTCTATCAATGACCGAGCCGGATCTGGTGTATGATTATGATAGGGTATTTTTTCCCTTTTCTGAGAGATTCAACTCCGGGGATGAATCGAAAAAGAAATCTTTATTGGTTGTACCTCCTATTTTTTATGAAGATCCAAAACCAAAAAGAGTGGTATTTGCTAGCAACAACATAATGGAGGCAGTCAATCCATATAGATTGATCCGAAATCTGATTCAAATCCACTATAGCACCTATGGGTACCTAAGAAATGTATCAAATCGATTCTTTTTAATGGTAATGAATCGCTCCGATCGCAACTTCGACTATGGAATGAAAGGGGATCCAATAGGAAATGAGACTCTGAATCATAGAACTCGAATGAAATATACGATCAACCAACATCTCTCGAATTTGAAAAAGAGTCCGAAGAAAGGGTCCGACCCTCTTAGTTCTCGAACCGAGAGATCCATGAATCGGGATCCTAATGCATATAGATACAAATGGACCCAAAATTTCCAGGAACATTTGGTGGAACATTTCATTTCTGAGGCGAAGAGGCGTTTTCAATTTCAAGTAGTGTTCGATCGATATCATCATCATCGATCTCGATTAGGTATTCATCGATCTCGATATCGATTCCGTATTCATCTGAATCGATTACGGATTCATCGATCTCAATTCCGTATTTATTTGAATCGATTCCGTATTCATCTGAATCGATTATGTATTCATCTGAATCGATTACGTATGAATCCGACTCAATATTTGATTGATTGGGCCGAGTTTATGGCCAAACTGTCGAAGTCACATCCCTTTTTGACGAAGTCACCTCGTTTCCTTTTGTCGAAGGCATCTTTGTTTTTGTCGAATTCACTTCCCTTTTGGTCGAATTCACTTCTCTTCTTTTTGTCGAAGTCACTTCTCTTTTTTTCCTTTTTGTCGAAGTCACTTCCTTTTTTATTTTTGAGTATCGGAAGTACCCCCATTCCTGGGTCTGAGATCCCCATCTATATCTATGAATTGAAAGGGCCGAATGATCAACTCTGCAATCAGTTGTTAGAATCAATAGATGTTCAACTCGTTCCTTTTAATAAATGGAAACCCTTCTTATTGGATGATCATGATCCTTCCCAAAAATCGAAATTCTCGATCAATGGAGGCACACTATCACCATTTTTGTTCAATAAGACAAAATGGATGATTGACTCATTCCCTACTAGAAAGAATTGGAGGAAAGACTTTGATAACATGGAGTCCTATTTCTCAATGATATCCCACGATCGAGACAATTGGCTGAATCCTGTGAAAGCATTTCATAGAAGTTCATTGATATCTTCTTTTTCTAAAGCAAATCGACTTCGATTCTTGAATAATCCACATCACTTCTGGTTCTATTGTAACAAAAGATTCCCTTTTTATGTGGAAAAGGCCCTTCTCAAGAATTCGGATCTTACGTATGGACAATTCCTCAATATCTTGTTCATTCGCAACAAAAGATTTTCTTTGTGCGTCGGTAAAAAAAAACATGTTTTTTTGGAGCGAGATACGATTTCACCAATCGAGTCACAGGTATCTAAGATATTCATACCTAACGATTTGCCACAAAGTGGTGATGAAACGTATAATTTGTACAAATCTTTCTATTTTCCAATTCGATCCGATCCATTCGTTGGTAGAGCTATTTATTCGATCGCAGACATTTCTGGAACACCTCTAGCAGAGGGACAACTAGTCCATTTTGAACGAACGGATTGTCCACCTCTTTCAGATATGAATCTATTTGATTCCGAAGGGAAGCAGTATCTCAATTTCAATTCAAACCTGGGTTTGATTCACACTTCATGTGCTGAGAAATCCAAAAAGAGGAAAAAAAACCGGCGTCTTAGGGTTCCGAAACGGCAGATGGATAGAACCCTTCAACGAGAGCGTGCTTTTTCAAATCTCTCAAAATGGAATCTGTTCCAACCCTATATTCCGTGGTTCTTTACTTTGACAGGGTTCAAATATCTAAAATTCGCCCTTTTAGATCCTTTTTCAAACCTATTGCGGAGTCACATATCCATTTTTCAGGATATTCTGGAGACATCATGGTGGATGCTTCAGATAAAATTGTGGGCGATTCTTTCCAAATGGAATCTCAGTGAGATTTCGAGTCAGTGTTTCCAGACTCTTCTTCTGTCCGCAGAAATGATTCATCGAAAGAATGAGTCACCCCTATGGCTGAGATCATCAAATGCTCGGGAGTTCCTCATCCTTTTCCTTCTTCTTGTTGCTGGATATCTCGTTGGTACACATCTTCTCTTTGTTTCCCGAGCCTCTAGTGAGTTACAGACGGATTTCAAAAAGATCAAATCTTTGATGATTCCATCATACATGATTGAGTTGCGAAAACTTCTGGATAGGTATCCTACATCTGAGCAGAATTCTTTCTGGTTAAAGAATCTCTTTCTAGTTGCTCTGGAACAATTAGTCTATTTTCTAGAAGCAATATGGGGTTCTGCTTTTAACATGCGATTGGGTGGCGGTTCCGCTTATGGGTTCAAATCCATAGGTTCTAAGAAGAAATTTTGGAATAGCAATCTCATCGGTATCCTGGATTTCCTAAGGATCATACCAAATCCCATCAATCGAATCACTTTTTCGAGAAATACGAGACATCTAAGTCGTACAAGTAAAGAGATCTATTCATTGATAAGAAAAAACGTGAACGTTGAGTGGATTGATGATCAAATAGAATCCTGGGTCGCGAACAGTGATTTGATTGAGGATGAAGAAAGAGAATTCTTGGTTCAGTTCTCCACCTTAACGACAGAAAAAAGGATGGATCAAATGCTATTGAGTCTAACTCATAGTGATGGTTTATCAAAGAATGACTCTAGTTATCAAATGGTTGAACAACTGGGATCAATTTACTTACGATACGTAGTTGACATTCATCAAAAGGATCTAATGAATTATGAGTTCAATCGATCCTGTTTAGCAGAAAGACGGATATTCCTTGCTCATTTTCAGACAATCACTTATTCACAAACCTCGTGTGGGGCTACTCGTTTTCATTGCCCATCTCATGGAAAACCCTTTTCGCTCCGCTTAGCCCTATCCCCCTCTAGGGGTATTTTAGTGATAGGTTCGATAGGAACTGGACGATCCTATTTGGTCAAATCCCTCGCGACAAACTCCTATGTTCCTTTCATTACGGTAGTTCCGAACAAGTTCCTGGATGACATTTCTTATGAGATCGATCCTTATGATAGTGACGCTGCCGATCTTTATAGTGATTATTATAGTGATTATAGTGATAGTGATGATAGTTACGCTATTGATGAGAGTGACGATATTGATATTGATGAGAGTGACGATAGCGATAGCGATAGCGATGATGACCTTGATATCGATGATATAGAGCTGCTAAATGAGCTAACTACGGATAGGGATAGACTACTACTAGAACTAGACCGATTTAGTATCCCCCTTACCTTCGAATTCGCAAAAGCAATGTCCCCTTGCATACTCTGGATTCCAAACATTCATGATCTGTCTGTGCGTGCGTCGAATGACTTATCCCTCGGTCTATTAGTGAACTCTCTCTCCAGGGATTGTGAAAGATGCTCCACTAGCAATATCCTTGTTATTGCTTCGACTCATATTCCCAAAAAAGTGGATCCCGCTCTAATAGCTCCGAATAAATTAAATACATGCCTTAAGCTACGAAGGCTTCTTATTCCACAACAACGAAAGCACTTTTTCACTCTTTCATATACTAGGGGATTTCACTTGGAAAAGAAAATGTCCCATCCTAATGGATTCGGGTCCATAACCATGGGTTCCAGTGTACGAGATCTTGTAGCCCTTACTAATGAGGCCCTATCCATTAGTATTGCACAGAAGAAATCCATTATAGACACTCATACAATTCGATCCGCTCTTCATAGACAAACTTGGAATTTGCGAGCCAAGGTAAGACCGGTTCCGGATCATGGGATCCTTTTCTATCAGATAGGAAGGGCTGTTGCACAAAATGTACTTCTAAGTAATGGCCCCATAGATCCTATATCTATCTATATGAAGAAGAGATTCCCTAAGGAAGGGGGT